CGTTCAAGAAAGGCTCCAGAAGATGTTGATCGTAAATAACAGGATTGTTTAGGAAAAAAAACTAATAAAAATTCGCATTCAGATACATAAGAATTGTACAAGAACCAAAATAGTCTTTTATTTTCTTTTGAAAAAACATAAATAGTTTTATTACTCTGAATAGTTTTATTCAGATTCTGATATTTATGTAGAAAGAATCGCAATAAATGTAAAGAGGGAACATCTTGAATCCAGCATTGAAGGATTTGAACCAAAATTTCAAAATGGATAGGATGGGGTATTAGTATATCTGAAACATTATTTAAATGAGATAATTTGTCCTCTAAAAAAGGAAATATTGAATGAATAGATCCTAAATTCTGAGATTTTGGTATTTCTTTTTCTTCGGAGGAAGATACTAATCGTAGCGAGAATGGAATTTCCACAATGACTGAAAAACCCTTTGATACCATTTGAGAATAAAAAAAATGAGAATAAAAATAATTGGTGTGTCCACCGAATCCATTTTGATTAGAATCATTAACCAAATAAATCAAAAAATTCTGTTGATACATTCGAATAATTAAACGTTTTACAAGTACTAAACTAAATTTATTGTCATAACCAATAAATTCGATAGGTTCGTAAAAAATCGAACCATTTAAACTATCATCATGAGCAAGTGTGTAAATATACTCCTGCAAGAGAAGCGGATATAGGAAGTGTTGTTGCGGAGATCTATTTTTTTTAAAATACTCTTGTAATTCTTCCATTTACATTTTTCTACTTGAAACAGAAACACAAGACAGGAGGCATTTCTTGGATTATCAAATGATACATAGTGCAATATGGTCCGAACAGGGTATATAATTACAGTATATATAGTTAAGAAATAAAGATAGACCCCGGAGACCTAGAATCCAATCAACAGGATCCTTTTCCTCTCCTTTTCTATAGGTTTTATCCTTTGTTAAAAGAGGGTAAAAAATCCTTTATTTTTGCAACCCGATCGCTCTTTTGATTTTGGAAAAAATTAGATTCTCTTTACTTTATCAGTATACTGTTTCTTCTACACATCTGTCTCCAAGAGAATAGTTAGGATTTTTTTTCATAAAAAAATAAAAAATAATCAATGATTTACTCGCATAAAAACCTTTTTCTGCACTGGCACTAATCTATTTTTAACATCCAAATTAGATCGGGTAATTATTCCAATTTTAAGAATATAAGCTCGTTGCTTTTTGTTTTACCAAAATTAGGACTAAAAGACGATATCCATTTATTCACTAGACCCAACTGTAAATTTCTTTTGTCTCCTTCCAAAAATAAAAACAATTAATAATATATATATACAGTTAAGTTAAGGATAAATTAAAAGTTCTATTTTAATTTTAATAAAAAAATTATTACGACATGCTGTTTTTTCCTTCATTACCTTTTAAGATCAGTCGTGGTCTTATATAGACTCTACCAATAGTCTGGACGAATTCGTTGCTTCATCCAAATGTGTAAAAGATCATAGTCGCACTTAAAAGCCGAGTACTCTACCGTTGAGTTAGCAACCCGGATTGTAGATACGATAAAAAAAAAAATTGATCCCATCCCGCCAAAATAAAAAGATTGAACTAGCAACAAATTAAATTTAAAAGAAAGATTTTTTTAATCAATTATAAACACCAATCCACTAAAATAGGTAGGATTGGATTAAAAAATAATAAATTCTCAAATAAATTCTCATATAGATATATCTAAATATCTATAATCAAAACTTATACCTATTTTTCTCTTGATCCATTCCATTTTTATTTTTTTTACGTCTTGTATACCAGTAAATTCAGTAAACACATCCTTATGACTAAGATGACTAAGGCTAAAGCGAAGGAAAAAAAATAAATAAATATGAGGCAGGAATAAACAGATCCATTTTATTTATCTACGAACAAATTATATTTGTTCGGTACACCATTGTCAATATGATATAGAATGCTGAGAAAAAAATTCTAAATAAATCAAATTAAGGCCTTGTGTTGGATTGGCACAATATAAGTAAAAAAATAAATTTGAATGCAAAAATAAATAAAGGCAGGGTAGATAAAAATATCGAGTTGATTCAATCAAAAGAGGTACAATAACCGAAATTCACCCTGTCTTTGTCGGTAAATTAAATTCCCACAATAAAAAATAAATAATAAAATAATGAGTGAGCAAAAAAAAGAGCAAACAAATTATGGAGAAATAATTATACAAAGATAGATGCTAGTACCCTCTCTTTTTTATTCAATTTTTTTTTTTTTTTTTTATTTTATTAAATTAACAGTTAACCCAATATTCCTTCTTTAAATAATTCTGTCTTCCTTAAAATATCATGAACAGTTACTGTGGGTTGAGCGCCATTTTCAAGGAAATATAGAATAGCGGGAACATTTGAATAGGTTTGATTCTTTATCGGATCGTAAAAACCTACCTTCCGAAGATCTCTTCCTTCTCTTCGGGATCGAACATCAATTGCAACGATTCGATAGATGGCTCATCGGGATAGATGTAGATAAACAATGCCCCCCCCCTAGAAACGTATAGGAGGCTTTATCCTCATACGGCTCGAGAAAAAATGATTCTAATTTCTGTATATAACGGCAAATATATCCATAAAATACTGAATAAATAATGAATTAGACTATGATTAAAGTGGTTTTTTCTTCCTCTTTCCTTACGAAAGTTAAAAAGATCTCATTCGTACTCATAACTCAAGTTGGGTAATTCTGAGGAAATCCTTAGATATTTATTGAGCCGTCTCTAACCTCTTTTGTTTGTCTCGAATCAATTTTTATTCCGCATTTTGATCCAATTGTTGAGACAATTGAAAATAGTGTTTCCTTGTTCCGGAATCCTTTATCTTTGTTTTGTGAAATCATTGGGTTTAGACATTACTTCGGTGATCCTTACTCCTTTTCAAAAGGGCAGCAACATACCCTTTTTTTTTTTTTTTTTATTATTTCTTTCTATAGAAAAAAATAAGAGAGATTGATTCCCTTGTGATACACTTTTGATCGAAATAGTTTTATGAATTCCGACAAATATTACTTATTTTCTTTTTTATTTCAAACTTGTTTGAATTTTAACCCTTTTCAATTTATATAATTTATCCATTTATATTAAAAATTTATATTATAGAGGATATATTTACAAAGTTGGTTCAACTTATTGATTTTTATTGTCACTAACCCTAGATTCTTCCCCCCGATAAATGAATCTCAATCCTTTCTGCTCGAGCTTCATCATGTACTTTTTATTTAGATTAGAACCCAACACAAATTAGGTTCCTAGTAAAAAGAACAAACTATGTCGAGCCAAGAGCATCTTCATTCTTATAGAAAATGGCGGATGTAAGAATCCACAGTCAATCATGTCCTTCAAGTCGCACGTTGCTTTCTACCACATCGTTTCAAACGAAGTTTTACCATAACATTTCTCTTATTTAATTTCAAACTGATATGGAATTGATTCAATATGAAATCATGAATAGTCATTGGATCAACTGATATATGTATATATTATTATATATTATGATATGGCCGGCCGTATATAGTTTTGATTTTATATTATATCTATAAATAGTCTCTATAATTTAATATTATAGAGACTATTTATAGATATAATAATATTTTCCTTTCCTTACTTTCCGGAAAAGTCTTACTCAGGAAGGATCCCTTTTTTAACCCCATATCATATTAATAGAATTAAATACAATACATAAGAATGAAATACAATACATAACAAAAATTAAAGAATAAATGAGTTTAGTTTGCTTAAGATTTATTGAAATTTTCAACAGATTGTTCGGGACGATCAATCATGAAGGATCCTTATTTTTTCTTGAACAAATAAATTAAAAACCTCAAAGAAAGGGGCTCTAATGAATTCCCAATTCCAGAATAAAATCTATTTTTAATCAAATAAACTATTCCAATGACCCACGAAGGTTGGAAAGTTTATCGATAATATATAGATTTATTGCACTTCTTCGAATACCAAAGCAAAGATTTATATCATAAAAATTAAGTTAAAAAATTAAAGATCTTTATTTCCAACTGCATTTGACACTTGATTCTGTTTGTAAGAAACCAAAAAAATTCTTAAGAATCATTCTTAGAATTCAGAACGTAAAGATTGTTCTCTTTAACAATGTTTCTGTTTAATGTTGGAAACAATGTGATCCAATCTGCCCTTTATAGCAGAAAGGGTCTGGGACGGAAGGATTCGAACCTCCGAGTAACGGGACCAAAACCCGTTGCCTTACCGCTTGGCCACGCCCCATTTGAATTTCTATTCAACACTAATAAATACTAATATTATATTAGTATTGGTTATTCGTCAATTCTAGTATGTAATATATTGTTGCTAGGTTTCTATACATATAGAATCAAAAAATTCATTGATCATTACATTGAATTCTATTAAGATATTGTATGAAAGTATAATTCTTTGTATTCTCGTTTGAGAATTGAAAGGGGTTTTTGATTTGGGATAGTTCAAAGAAAAAGAAGGATTTTTTGGCCTGCCTTTTTCATTTTTACCTTATATTATAAAAATGACTCAATCAAAATTAAATTATCTAATCTACAAGAACGAAATTTTTGTTATGCTTAATATCTTTAGTTTAATCTGTATCTGTCTTAATTCTATCCCTTATTTGAGTTCGAGTAGTTTTTTCTTCGCCAAATTGCCCGAGGCTTATGCTTTTTTCAATCCACTCATAGACATTATGCCTATCATACCTCTATTCTTTTTTCTCTTAGCCTTTGTTTGGCAAGCTGCTGTAAGTTTTCGATGAAATCTTCAATATTCTCCTAAATTCATGATTTTTTGAAAAAAAAAAAAAAAACACACACACTTCATTATAGCATATGCGGTACGAAAAAAATGGGTAATCTATTCCCCTAAAAAAATGATCTTGGAGATTTTGTAATGCTTACTCTCAAACTCTTTGTTTATACAGTAGTGATATTCTTTGTTTCTCTCTT